TTAGTGGGTGTGAAAAGAGCAAGAAAATACTTTGGATACAGACTCATGAAAGTCTATAAATGCGCAGGCATTCAATCAATATTAGATTGAATGGGTAATTGGCTTTTTTAGAAAAAAGTGCAAAAAGAAAGACTTTTTGCACTAACCTCGAGCCAAGAATGAAATAGGCTATCCCCCGATTGGTTCAAGAGTGACAATCGGGAGTATAGTCAAAATTAAATCAAATTAGGAAAGACAGGGATGAATGATTTCTCTTCATTCCACATTGTTTATGTCTTTTACTTATCAAGATCAACAAACGAAACAATAGATTTTCGTTTCTATGGGTTCAATTAATAACATTCCCGTACTACTTCCAAGAATGGCAAGGCCTATTTTGTGTAGGCTTAATGGTTCCCATTTCTACTATAAAAATCATATAAAAACTTGTTTGAAGTGTATTTAGTGTATTGATTTATGAATAGTCTTGGGTCAGAATCCTTTTTGACTGTTCACTATTGATCCACTATTATTAGTGAACAATAATGGACTAATTCCTTCATATTTATCGAGATAGGGGACATCATTCACATGGATATAGTAAGTCTTGCTTGGGCTGCTTTAATGGTAGTCTTTACATTTTCCCTTTCACTCGTAGTGTGGGGACGAAGTGGACTCTAAGTACTACTAATTAAGTTGATGAATCAAACTTTATCAATTGTTTTCTAGATAGCTCTGTAAAGCGCTTTAAATTATTACATTTTTTTATTTAATTCAAAGTTCCATTGTATTCTGGTCTGGTATAGTAATGTACTATATGAATAATACCCTTTTTTCAATCAAACAGATATTTCAACAATTCTCCTGCTCGTATTCCGAAAGTAAAGGGGAGACAGAAAGAGATTCCAACCGAATTCTTCCTAAACTGATAAACCAACCAAATTTTACCACATATATCGACAATGAGTAAGAGGGGATTCCCTTTTATTTGTTTCCTTTCGTTTTCAAAGATAAAGTAGTACTTTTTTGAAATGACATAGATACGCACTTTCGATGTTCAAGCATTTTTACAACTCCTTTTCGAAATCCGAATAAGTTCCGTTCCCATAGAACTCCTTGAATTATTGGTCAGTGGTGTAATCAATTACTTCTTCATAATGTCAAAAAACAACTAGGTTTTATATATACCCATATTGCTTTTTACTTCATGTATTTTAGTCTTTCGATGTATGTCAGGATTTATAGTTCATATTTGAACTAAAAAAAACCTAAGAAACCTTGGAATTAGCATGGTAAGACTAAGAGGGGAGTTGTCTTTTGCTTTTTTTAGCTTGATTGGAATCAATACAAATCAAATGGATGAAACAAAGAATTAGAATAGGGTAATATTAAGATTACATATACCTAATTCATATCACATATATGATATATGAAGATCAATCAATATTTTGATTGATCTATATTAATCGATAGAATCCGACTTTCTATACTTCACTAAGACTAAAAAAGTAACTAGTATGGTAGAAAGATGAATATATTTCTTTCTACCATACTATCAGATCTCATAGAATACTGCTGATTGTCGTTCGCTCATTTCATTAAGAATCAAAAGGCAAAGCTTTTTTTTATTCATTTTGTATTTATTCAATCATTAATAAGAACTAAGAAGCCAAGTTTCATTCAAATTAATTATTTTGATTTTGACTTATGGTTTTTACATATATGATAAGTAAAAAGGCAGTAGGAACTAGAATGAACAGTGCAGTAGCAATAAATGCAAGAATATTTACTTCCATAATATCATTATTTCGTTTTTTTTTACTTCGCAATAACTCGGGATTTAATCCCCTAGAGATGAGGAATCACTCTTTCGCCGGTAAATTCAATTCAATGAGATGAATTACATTGCGATGATATTGAATCAGATCAATATCATGAATAAGAATATCTGAGCTATCACATGGATTAATTGTCAAGAATTGAATAGTATAACATAGAAGGGTCCTTTATCCATACTGAATAAAAAATTGGATTAATAATCCAATCAATAATTTTTTATTTCTTATCCGTTTTTCTCTTCTTGACTTTATATACCAAAAATATACCATAATATACTATAATATATCACCTTTTTTTTACAATTATCCGATCAAGCATTTTGTGCCCATTTGCCCACTTTTTTGATTACCAACCCATCGACGTGAAATGAAAAAAGGACGGAGTTAAGCTCTAAATTCCTTTTTGAATGTTAATAATCTAGTTTTCTTGACAACCAAAGAAGTGTGAGAAAGGTTAATCTTGGTATAAAAGATCTAATATTCCATACAATTCACTATTTTTTTTGTTGTTTCTTTGGACCCGAAGGAAAAAAAAGATTCATTCCCTTGCTCGGTGGGAAGAGATTCTTTTTAGTAATTAAGATTCCACACAATTGGAACCAAAAAATAGGTTTAACCTGAATGGGTTCTATCAGGGTAACTATGTTTAATTTATTTTATAATGTTAGTACAAAAAATGCTCTTAGTAAAAAAATAAACATATAGTATTGTTATACATTACAAGGATGAGGAGCAATCAAAAAAATACAGTAGATACTCTACTGGAATTCTGAATATGCTGCCCCCAATAATTGTACTAATTCACATATGGCTCTCTCCCACCAATTGTTACTATTTGAAATAGAACGGATTTTTTTGATGGTAAATGCTAAAAAATAACTAAAGATCACTTTTTGGGGGAATGAAATTATGTTCCCCGTACCCTTTTATCCGAATAAAGAAGGGGTGGATTGAGTATATATTGGATACGTCGGGACTGACGGGGCTCGAACCCGCAGCTTCCGCCTTGACAGGGCGGTGCTCTTACCAATTGAACTACAATCCCCCTAAAAAGTATATCCATATTATTTTTATTTCATTCAACATCTATTTTGAATTACTGCGTTGTAACAGAGATTCGCAGATATATTGATAGTTCCGTGAATGCTTAGTGAAAACAACACGGATTACTAATAACCCATGTTGTTATTCTCAAATCGATTGAGAATCCATTTTTTCAAAGAAAAAAGAGAAAATAAAAAAATGTAAGTAGGGATATATTAGAAAGTTTTCTTTTTTTCCTGCTAATTCGTTATTTCTGGAAAACAAATAGGTTCTATCCATTCATGGTGGATCAGCGCATTTTTGGGCCGAGCTGGATTTGAACCAGCGTAGACATATTGCCAACGAATTTACAGTCCGTCCCCATTAACCGCTCGGGCATCGACCCAGGAACAATCACTTCTAAGGTTATTTAGAATCCATGATCAACCTCCTTTCATAGTACCCTACCCCCAGGGGAAGTCGAATCCCCGCTGCCTCCTTGAAAGAGAGATGTCCTGAACCACTAGACGATGGGGGCATGTTTTCCTGACCGACCCATACTATGTTCATAATATGACTAGTTTTTCGAAATTGTCAATATAATAGAATAATATGACTAGATCTGACGGATCCTTCTGTCGTTCATGATTCCATATAATTTATTGATTCCTCGTTTCTAGTCATGAATCCTTCATTCAAATCGACATTCTATATTTATCTATATAGATTGATTCTATATAAATTGGAAAAATTGCGAATTGATTCTAGAAATCTAGAAAGTGAAATTCTTTTTATTAGATTAGATATTATCTATAAAAAGAAAAGAATCTCTAAATAAAAAACAAAAGAATATGAAGTCTAAGATACTCGCATGGAGTAATTTGTCTTTCAGAAAAGGTTTTCACTTCATTTCTTCCACTCTTCATTCATTGATTTACCTTTGTTAAGATGATATATACCTATCTATATCTCCCCACTAAACTAGGAAATCAAAAAAAGAGAAATGGAAATCCGGAATAAAAAAATAATCTACAAATTTTTACCTAATAAATTGAGTTCAGGAGACAGGTAGAATCTCTTGATCATATGATTCGATGAAAGATCTTGGATCTATGCCTAAATCGAATTGGGAAGTACATGTATCAAGTGAATGAGGTTCAGATGGGGGAAATTCAATAAAAGTAATTAGGGTCATTGTGAAATTGAAACAATTTATTGCATTGATATCAATAAGCCTTTTCTTTTTAACTATACTAGGTAAAGAAAAACGGAATAGTCCACAACCCGCTATGAGTCTATTGCATATACTTATGTATAGAATATATGTACATATATCTAGTTTATCCATATAGTAACTCAGTCAGGAATTTAATAAAAAGGGCCCTTTTAACTCAGTGGTAGAGTAACGCCATGGTAAGGCGTAAGTCATCGGTTCAAATCCGATAGGGGGCTTTCGTGTTTTTCATAACCCTCCTGTCTTAGTATTGATATTTGGAGAATACAGATATTCCTTCTATTAATATTTAATATTTAGGAATACTAATAATATAATAAAAAAAACAACCGTATAATGTGATCCTAATAAGTTATTATTCTTATGAGTTCGAATAATTAGAGTTAGAAATTTTGAACGTTTGTTTATTCGATTTTTTATTATAATATATTTTTTATAATGAAGAATAAAAAGTTGTCTCTTGAATTACCATATATTCCTATTTTACATTATTTTAATCAAATCGAGTTCTAAATCAACAAAAGAAAAAGTAAGTGGACCTGACCCATTGAATCGGGGCTATATCCACTATTCTGATATTCAAACTAGATAGAGCTAAAATTTGAATAGTGGGTCTTTTTTTTTTTACTCCGCAAGAATTTGTCGATATTTCCGATTTAATCTTCTTGTTCCTAGATGTTCCATAGGAATCAATTGCTATTCCGGTCTTCTACAGATAAAACAAGTCATAATATAAGAACCATAACAAGATCCATTTCTATTTAGAGTCGAAAAGATTTTTATCTTCGAAACCCGTTAGGTAGAAGGGCAATAGGCGAGAAATCAAATAAGATCGAATCCGCGAATGCCCTGAAAATGCTATGAGGTGTTCGAAAATGGTTGAAGTAGTTGAATAGGAGGATCGCTATGACTATAGCCCTTGGTAA